GAAGGGATTCCTTGGTTCGGACCGAAGAAGCAATGTCACTCGATCATTATCAAACTTACTGCAATCTTTTTCTGGCCGTGAGGATCCCACCAGAGCGCCTTCTACTTCTAATAGGCCATGAACTAGATCAGAATCATTCTGAACGAACCCATAAGAAGTGATCCCATTTTTTTCATCGAGTCCGGACCAAAGGTCTTGAGCGACCCATCCGGCAGAACAACTCAAAAGATAAAGAAGTATCGTTAATTTCTTCATGCTCGTTCCAAGTTCGAAGTACCATTTGTACAAATAAGACTCCCCTTCGTTACATGGTGTCTTCTTCATATAGATAGATATAGGATCTATGGGGCAATTACTTAGAAGTACCTTTTGTGCAACAGCCCTTCCTATCCGATAGAAAAGGATCCCATGATCCTGAACCGATCTTACCTGAGATCGCAAATCCCAAGTTTGTCTATGAAGAGCAGATCGAATTATATTAGTGTCTATAATTGATTTCTTCTGCGTAATACTAATCGATAGGGCCTCATTGGTAAGTGCTACAAGATCTCGTGCATTGGAACCCATGGTTATGGACCCGAATCCATTAGTATGGAACATTTTCTTTTCCAAGTGAAATCCCCTAGTATATGAAAGAGTGAAAAAGTGCTTTCGTTGTTGTGGAATAAGAAGCCTTCGTATCTTAATACATGTATTGAATTTATTCGGGGCTATTAGAGCGGGATCCACTCTTTTGGGAATATGAGTCGAAGCAATAACAAGACTATTTCTAGTGGAACATCTGTCACAAAGATGGTTCACTAATAGACCGATGGATACGTAACTCCACTCTTTCACATCCATCTCATCCAGATTATGAATGTTTGGAATCCATATTATGCAAGGATACAGTGCTTTTGCAAATTCGAATTGAAGGCTGAGATAAAATCGGTCTAGGTCCGCCATGCTGTCCATATTCATTAGAAGCTCCGGCTCCACCTCAAAGTTTAGAAAATGCCTCAGCCCCGCACCACTGTCTAGAAGCTCCAGCTCCCTAAGGTCACGATCGCTCTCGTGACTCTCATCAAAATCGTGACTATAATCCCTCTCGTGATGATCAGCAATATCGTCACAATCATAAACAAGGTGAGTATCGTTAACATCGGGATCAGGAAAATCCTCCTCATCCAAATTGTCAAAGTACTCATCAAACTCTTCAGGCCAGTCATAGAAATCATTAATGTTACTCTTGTTCAGAAATACTGTAATAAAAGGAAGATAGGAGTTTGCCGCTAGGTATTTGACCAAATAGGATCGTCCGCTTCCTATAGAACCTATCAATAAAATACCCCTAGAGGGGTATGGGTCTAAGCGGAGCGAAAAGGGTTTTCCATGAGACGGGAAATGAAAACTATTAGCCCCACACGAAATTTGTGAATAAGTGATTGTCTGATAATGAGCAAGGAATATCCTCCTTTCTGCTAAACAGGATGTATTGAACTCATAATTCATTAGATCCTTTTTATGAATGTCGACTAAGTATCGTAAGTAAATTGTTCCCGGTTGTTCAATCATTTGATAACCAGAGTCATTCTTTGATAAATGATCACTATGAGTCAGACTCAATAGAATTTGATCAATCCTCTTTTCTGTCGTTAAGGCGGAGAACTGAATCAAGAAATCGACTTCTTTCTCATTAAGATTCAATGAATCACCCTTCGTGACGCAGGCTTCGATTTGATTATCATCAATCCAATCACGGCTCACGTTTTTTCTCTTTCTTATCAATGAATAGATCTCTTTACTTGTATGACTTAGATGTCTCGTATTTCTCGAAAAAAGAATTGGATTGAGATCGATGAGATTGATATTGATATTCCAATCTTTCTTCTTAGACCGTATTTCTTCTAGATAATTTCCGAATTGTTCTAGAGCAACTAGAAAGAGATTCTTTAAATTGATATCCAACTCTCTGATCCTATAAGCGGAATCATCATTGTCATGATATCGTATTTCTTCTAGAGAATCTTCGAATTGTTCCAGTAGAGAATCTCCTAATTGTTCCAGAGCAACTAGAAAGAGATTCTTTAAATTGAAAGAATTCAGTTCAGATGGAGGATACCTATCCAGAAGTTTTCGCAACTCAATCATGTATGATGGAATCATCAAAGATTTGACCTTTTCGAACTCTGTCTGTAACTCACTATAGGCTCGGGAAAAAAAGAGAAGATGTGTACGAACGAGATATCCAGCAACAAGAAGAAGGAAAAGGATTGAATAGAAGAACTCCTGAACATTTGACGATCTCAGATGTGTCGATATCAATGGTGACTCATTATTTCGATGAATCATTTCTTCGGACAGAAGAAAATTATGTAAACACTTACTCGAAATCTCACTTATCCGATTCCGCCATTGTGGAAGACACAATTTTTTCTGAAGAATTCGCCATGATATATCCATAATATCATGAAAAATGGATACAAATTTTTGACTGCTACTTAGTATCGGCAATAGGTGG